TTTTTCTTTTTTCATTTAAAGAATATTTAAATTTGCTGGTACAAAATTTAATATTACTACTATTTGTCAGCTCAAATTGGTGAGACTGAGTTATTTTTTATGATAATATATAATAAGAACTTAATATATATATATACATCTTTTTGATATTAAGATCTTATAAAAAAAGATTTATTTGTATCATTCGTATAAATTAACATTTTTATTTATATAAAGTATAAAAGCTTAAAGGGAATTTAAAAAGGTCATATTAATAAATACATAAGATATGTACTATCATATTTATATTAAGGATAATCAAATAAGATAAAGATATATTATTAAATATTTTATATATATACTATAGTATAGTAATTATAATACACGGTTTCATTTAAAAATTAAAAAAAAATGAAACCATGTATTATAATTACTATACTATAATTATAAACCAATGATCAAAAAAAACATTTAAATCGAATCGAATCAAATATTGGGCATGTTTGATAAAATTTTGGGGGGAAACTTTCGCAATTTACTTAATTTTTCATTTTTTGTTGGGGTTTTTACTGCAATTTTTTTTTTGGTCCGGTGGCAGTTTTCGATTTAAATGTTTTTTTTATTTTTAATTGGATTTAAATAAGTAATTTTATGCATGTTCCGTTTAATTTATTAGTTTATTGGATGTAAAATGAAACCTACAATTTAAGTTTTATTCTTGCTTTATTTATATTTATTGTAACATTAATCTGTATGTAAATTTTTATTAATGAAATTTCTAAAGGATATTTTATTTATAATTGCAGTAGATAATTTTATTGATATTAAGTTAATTTAGATTTAGTAAATGTTAAAAGGTTTGGTAAAAGTTGTGCCAGCATCCGCGGTTATTCAGCAAAATCAAATAAATGTTATTGGCTTTTAAGTAATTAATATTAATTAATAATATATAAATTTAGATATTTTAAGGTAGAATATTTATAATATTTTGAGGATATATTGTTTAGTATGATTATTGCGAAATTAAAAATATAAACTAGGATTAGATACCCTATTATTTTTATTGTAAATTTATGAAGCTAGAGTATTAATAGTTAAGATCTTTAAACTTAAAGAATTTGGCGGTATTATAGTCTATTTAGAGGAATCTGTTATGTAATCGATAATCCACGTTGAACCTTACTTATATTAATTCTTGTATACCGCTGTTTAAGAATATATTTTTAGGTTATTTTCTTAATATTTTATTAGTTTATATTTCAAGTCAAGGTGCAGTTATATATAAGTTGAATAATGGATTACAATAAATTTTATTTATTATGGATTTTTATTGAAATATAAATTGAAGGTGGATTTAATTGTAATTATTTGAAGAATATTAAAATGATTTATAGCTCTATAATATGTACACATCGCCCGTCACTCTCATTATAAGATGAGATAAGTCGTAACAAAGTAGGTGTATTGGAAAATGTACCTAGAAAGATTACAAATTAACTTAAAGTTAAGATTTTCATTTACACTGAAGTTTTTATCGTGCGATTCGATATAATTTGAAGTTGATATTGTTGTTATTATTATAAATTTATGTAGATGTTAAATTAAGTAAATTAAGGTTTTTGTAAAATAAATAGATGTAATTTTATTTACTATAGTGTATAGTACTGTAAAGGAATTTAAATTGAATAATTATAACTGGTTTAAGGAAATTTAATTAATTGTATCTTGTGTATTAGAGTATATCAAAATGAATTATAAATTTTTTTTCTCGAATTTAAAAGATTTAATTAAATATGTTAGTTATTGTGTTATAAATATTAATAATTTTTAATTGGTAATGAAATGTTAATCGTTTTTAAGGATATCTAGTTTTTTAATAAATGAATTTAATTCAGAGAATATAAATTATTCAATATTTTGGTATTGAAATATTTCTTGTTTTTAATTTTAAAGGGGAATAACTTTTTAAAATAAAATTATAATAATTATTTTATGAGGATTTTATAAATTTAGAATTTGTTATTAATTTAAGGATGTTAAAATTTAATTCTTATTTTGTTTTAATTTTTAATTGTTATTTAATTTTTATATTAAAATACTTGATAAAATTAAGCATTTTTTGGAAGTATGATTTAATTAGTAAATTATAATGTTTAGTTAATAAATTAATGGGATTTTAATATGAAGAATTAGGCAAATTATTTGCTTACCTGTTTATTAAAAACATGGTTTCTTGATTATTTAAGAAATCTGGCCTGCCCACTGAAAATTTTTAAAGGGCCGCAGTATTTTGACTGTGCAAAGGTAGCATAATCATTAGTCTTTTAATTGAAGGCTGGTATGAATGGTTGGATAAGGTAAATTCTGTTTTATATTAATTTAATTGAATTTAGATTTTAAGTAAAAATACTTAAATTTAATTAAGGGACGAGAAGACCCTATAGAGTTTAATAAATTAATTAATTAATTAAGTTAATAAGAAATTTTTAATTATTATGAAATTTATTTGATTGGGGTGATTAAAAGATAAAAATAACTCTTTTTTAATTTTAATATTATTATTAGTTGTATGATCCATTTTTAATGATTATAAGATTTAATTACCTTAGGGATAACAGCATAATTTCTTTTAAGAGTTCATATTGAAAGAGAAGATTGTGACCTCGATGTTGGATTAAGATTAATTTTAGGTGCAGATGTTTAAAAATTAGGTCTGTTCGACCTTTAAAATCTTACATGATCTGAGTTTAAACCGGCGTGAGCCAGGTTGGTTTCTATCTTTAATTTTATTAAATATTTTAGTACGAGAGGACCAGATATTTAAAATAATTTTCATTTTAATGAATATTTTTAATTAACTATTTTGGCAGAAATAAGTGCATTAGATTTAGAATCTAATAATATGATAATTATATCATATATAGTATATGTTAAAAGAATTAATTATATTAATATTAATTGGGTTGATTTTAATTATTTTTGTAATAATTGGTGTAGCATTTTTTACATTATTAGAACGAAGGGTTTTAGGGTATATTCACCTTCGTAAAGGACCTAACAAAGTAGGTTTTGTAGGGATTTTACAACCTTTTAGTGATGCAATTAAATTATTTTGTAAAGAACATATAAATCCATTAGTTTCTAATTACTTATTATATTACGTTTGTCCAGTATTTTCTTTATTTTTATCTCTAATTTTATGAATATTAATACCTTATATAAGAGGTTTATATACTTTTAATTTAGGATTGTTGTTTTTTTTAATTTGTACTGGATTAGGTGTTTATACAGTAATATTAGCTGGTTGGTCTTCTAATTCTAATTATGCTTTATTAGGAGGATTACGTGCTGTAGCACAAACAATTTCTTATGAAGTGAGATTAGCTTTAATTTTATTATCATTTATTTTTTTAATTAATAGATATTCTTTATTTGATTTTATTTATTATCAAATAGGGGTTTGATTTTTATTTTTATTTTTACCGTTATGTAATGTTTGATTTGTTTCATGTCTTGCTGAAACTAATCGAAGTCCATTTGATTTTGCTGAAGGTGAATCTGAATTAGTTTCGGGGTTTAATGTTGAGTATGGAAGAGGAGGATTTGCACTAATTTTTTTAAGTGAATATTCTAGAATTTTATTTATGAGAATATTAATATGTATTATTTTTCTTGGCTCTGATTTGAATTCTTTTACATTTTATTTAAAATTAATTTTTATTGCTTTTATATATATTTGAATTCGTGGGACTTTACCTCGTTATCGTTATGATAAATTAATATATTTAGCATGAAAAAGTTTTTTACCTTTATCTTTAAATTTTTTGTTTTTTTATATAGGATTAAAAATTTTCTTTTAAAAAGGCTTGATTAAGTATAGTAAGTTAATAAGGGAATTTAACCCTTTCATTATGATTTCAAGACATAAGCTTAATCTTTAAGTTTATAACTTATTAGTATAAAATGTTATCTCAAATTTTAATAATTAAAGGGTTAATAATATAATAAATGAAATATAGAATAGTAAGAATTTGTCCTGTTAAAATATAAGGATCTTCGACTGGTCGAGCTCCAATTCATGTTAATAAAATTACAATAATTACTATAAATCAAAATATTAATTGATTGATCGGATAATATTGTAACCCTCGTGAGTTAGTAATAGTAAGAGGTATAATAAATAAGATTGCAATTGATATCACTAAAGCAATTACACCTCCTAATTTATTAGGAATTGATCGTAAAATTGCATAAGCAAATAAAAAGTATCATTCTGGTTGAATATGAACTGGAGTTACTAAAGGATTAGCAGGAATAAAATTATCTGGATCTCCTAAAATATAAGGTTCTTTTAATGATAAAATTGATAATAATGTAAATAGAATAATGAAACCTAAAATATCTTTAAATGTAAAATAAGGATGAAAAGGAATTTTATCAATGTTACTATTTATTCCTAAAGGATTATTAGACCCTGTTTGATGAAGAAAAAGTAAATGGGTTATTACTGCAGCTGCTACAATAAATGGAAGTACAAAATGAAAGGTAAAAAATCGATTTAATGTTGCGTTATCTACTGCAAATCCTCCTCATACTCATTGAACTAAGTCAATACCTAAGTATGGAATTGCAGATAGTAAATTTGTAATAACTGTGGCTCCTCAAAATGATATTTGTCCTCAAGGTAAAACATAACCTATAAAAGCTGTAGCTATAACTAGAAATAAAATAATTACTCCAATTATTCATGTATAGTAAAATTTATAAGAACCGTAATATAATCCTCGTCCAATATGTAAATAAATGCAAATAAAAAATATTGACGCACCATTAGCGTGAATAGTTCGTAATAGTCATCCATAATTTACATCTCGACAAATGTGAGCTAATCTAGAAAAGGCTAAATCAATATTAGCTGAGTAATGTATAGCTAAAAACAATCCTGTTATGATTTGAATTCCTAAACATAGTCCTAATAAAGACCCAAAATTTCATCAGGAAGAAATATTTGAAGGGGTAGGTAAATCTACTAAGGCATTATTAGAAATTTTAATTAAAGGGTGAATTTTACGTAAAGGTTTATTCATTAATTAATTTGTCGTAAAGGTCCTTTATAAATATTAATAATTTTTACTACTGCAATTAATGTTAAGAATAAATAAGAGGCAATTAAAACTGTAATAATATTAATAGGTTGATTATATATTTTTAATAAAAAATTATTAGTTGATATATTTAAAAGTAAATTATTTTCTATATTTTCATATGAATTTAATGAGTAGTAAAAATTAAAATAATAAATAATAAAAAAAATAAAAGGCATAATAATAATTATTAAAAGAATTTTATTTGAATATAGAAATATTTCATTTGAGGCTAATCTTGTAACATATATAAATAAAACTAATATTCCTCCTAAATAAATTAAAAGCAATATATAAGAAAATCAAAATCTTACAGATATAAATCCTCTAATTAAGGATAATAAAATTGTTTGAATCAATAAAATTAAACCTATTGATAATGGATGATTTAATAATAAAAAGATAATTCTTAGAGTTATTCTAATTCTTATTAGAAAATATAAAATATCAAAGGATAGTTTAAATAAAATATTAGTTTTGGAAATTAATGATGAGAATTTCTTTCCTTTGAAGTTTTAAAAGTAGAACTTACTTAATTTTGGTTTACAAGACCAATGTTTTATTTAAACTATTAAAACATTAATGTTAATAATATTTTATATTATATTTTTTTCTGGTTTATGAGTATTCTGTTCTAAACGTAAACATTTATTGGTAACTTTATTAAGATTGGAATTTATTGTTTTAATTTTATTTATTATTTTATATTATTATATTATAATAATAAATGGAGAATTATATATAACAATATTTTTTTTGTCATTTGCAGTTTGTGAGGGTGCTTTAGGTTTATCAATTTTAGTATCAATAATTCGTACACATGGTAATGATTATTTTAATTCATTTGGCTTATTGCAATGTTAATATATATATTGTATATTATTTTTATAATCCCTCTATGTTTTTTAAGAAGTAGATGATATTTAATCCAAAATTTATTATTTTTAGTATCATTAATTTTTATAATAAATATGGATTTCTTTTTTTGAAGTAATTTAAGATATATTTTTGGTTATGATTATTTATCATATGGATTAGTAATATTAAGATTTTGAATTTGTGTATTAATAATTTTAGCAAGATATTCAGTTATTCGTTATAAATTTTATAACAAGTTATTTTTATTTATGATTTTATTATTATTATTAATATTATACTGTACATTTTGTAGATTAAATATAGTATCTTTTTATTTTTTTTTTGAGGGGAGATTAATTCCTACTTTATTTTTAATTTTTGGATGAGGTTATCAACCAGAACGGTTGCAAGCTGGTATTTATTTATTATTTTATACTTTATTTGCTTCTTTACCATTGTTATTAGGTATTATGTATTTATACAATAATTTAAATAATTTATATTTTTCTTTATTTTATTTAAATGATTTTGTGAATTTTTATTTATATTTTAGAATAATTTTGGCTTTTTTAGTTAAAATACCTATATATTTAGTACATTTATGATTACCAAAAGCCCATGTTGAAGCCCCGGTTTCTGGTTCAATAATTTTGGCTGGAGTTTTATTAAAACTAGGAGGATATGGTTTATTACGTGTATTTGAATATTTAATAAGAATTGGAATAATAATTAATATGTTTTGATTATCAATTAGAATGATTGGTGGATTTTTAATTAGATTAATATGTTTACGTCAAGTTGACATAAAAGCTTTAATTGCTTATTCATCTGTAGCTCATATAGGTTTAGTAGTAGGGGGTTTAATAACATTAAATATTTGAGGTTTTTATATAACTTTTGTATTAATAATTGCACATGGTTTATGTTCATCTGGTTTATTTTGTTTAGCTAATATTAGTTATGAACGGTTAGGAAGACGAAGATTATTAATTAATAAAGGCTTATTAAATTTAATACCAAGAATAACTTTATGATGATTTTTACTTTCTTCTTGTAATATAGCTGCTCCGCCTTCATTAAATTTATTAGGTGAGATTGGTTTAATTAATAGTATAATTGGTTGAATATGAATATTAATATTATTTCTTATATTAATTTCTTTTTTTAGAGCTGCTTATACATTATATTTATATTCTTATAGTCAGCATGGAATATATTATTCTGGGATTTTTAGAAAAATAAGAGGCTATTGTCGTGAATATTTACTATTAATATTACATTGGCTACCGTTGAACTTATTAATTTTAAAGAGAGATTATGTATTAATTTGGTTTTAAATTACTTACTTAAATAGTTTAAATAAAATTATGATTTGTGGTGTCATAGATATAAGAAAATTATTTTAGGTTATGATATATTTATCATTATGTTTTATTAGATTTTTTATTTTATTTTTTTCTTCTTTAGTAAGTTTTATTTTTAGTATATTTTTTATTATAAATAATTTAATTTATTTTATCGAATGAGAAATTATTAGATTAAATTCTTCTTCAATTACTATAACATTATTATTGGATTGAATATCATTATTATTTATAAGATTTGTAATGTTAATTTCATCTTTAGTAATTTTATATAGTGAAGATTATATAATAGGAGATTTAACATTAAATCGATTTATTTTTTTGGTTTTAATATTTGTATTATCAATAATTTTTTTGATTATTAGTCCTAATTTAATTAGAATTCTTTTAGGTTGGGATGGTTTAGGATTAGTATCTTATTGTTTAGTTATTTATTATCAAAATGTAAAATCTTATAATGCTGGAATATTAACTGCTTTATCCAATCGTGTTGGAGATGTTGCTTTATTAATATCAATTGCATGAATATTAAATTTTGGTAGATGAAATTATATTTATTATTTAGATTGTATAATAAATAGTTATGAGTTATATTTAATTTCATTTTTAATTGTTTTAGCCGGTATAACAAAAAGTGCTCAAATTCCTTTTTCTGCTTGATTACCGGCAGCTATAGCTGCTCCAACTCCTGTTTCTGCATTAGTACATTCATCAACTTTAGTTACGGCAGGCGTATATTTATTAATTCGATTTAATAAAGCATTTCCTAATTGATTATTAAAGTTTTTATTAGTAATTTCTGTTTTAACAATATTTATATCAGGTTTAGGGGCTAATTTTGAATATGATTTAAAGAAGATTATTGCTTTATCAACCCTTAGTCAATTAGGTTTAATAATAAGAATTTTATCTATAGGATTTGCAGATTTAGCTTTTTTTCATCTATTAACACATGCTTTATTTAAAGCATTATTATTTATATGTGCTGGAATAGTAATTCATAATGTAAAAAATTTTCAAGATATTCGTTTTATAGGAAGTTTATCTATTTTTATACCTTTAACTTCAGCTTGTTTTATAGTATCAAATTTTGCTTTATGCGGAATACCATTTTTAGCTGGTTTTTATTCAAAGGATATAATTTTAGAAGTTGTTTCTTTAAGAAATTTAAATATATTTATATATTTAATATATTTTCTTTCTGTTGGTCTAACTGTATGTTATTCTTTTCGTTTATTTTATTATGTTTTATGAGGAGATTTTAATATAGTACCAATATTTAAATTAAGTGAAGAGAATTGAATAATAATTTATGGAATATTAGGTTTAATAATATTTGCTATTTTTGGAGGAAGTATATTAAATTGAATAATTTTTTTTACTCCTTATTTCATTTGTTTGCCATTTATTATAAAATTAATACCTATTTTAGTTAGATTATTAGGAATTTGATTAGGAAGAATTTTATTTAAATATAGTTTAAATTATTATTTTAATTTATTTAAATATTATAAAATTATTATTTTTTCAGGTTCAATGTGATTTATACCTTTAATTTTTACGAAAGGGGTTAGATATCCATCTTTAATAATTAGTATAGATTCAATGAAATATATTGATTTTGGGTGAAGAGAATATTTTGGTGCACAGAATTTATATTTTGTTTTAATAAAGTTAAGAGGTTTTAATCAGTGATTTCAAACTAATGAATTAAAATCATATTTAATTATTTTTTTAATTATATTAGTTATATTATTTATAATTTATTCAAATATCTTATAAAGAGTATAACATTGAAGATGTTAAGGAGATAGAAAATTATCTTTGAATATTTATAAAAATAAAATTTTATTTTTACAATGAAAATGTAATGTTTTATTTAAACTATATAAATATAAAATGTAAATGGATTTTAACCATTTAAATAATAAGTTAGCAGCTTTTATTTGTACAACACATTTTCTTAATTGGAATATAAATTCAATTTTATCATTAACAGTGATATACCTCTATTTGGTTTCAATTAATTTATCAAACTACCAGGTCGAAACTGGTTACAAATATTTTGCTTCTTACTTAGTTTAAAATAAATAAGGATATAACCATATCAAACTACCAGGTCGAAACTGGTTACAAATATTTTGCTTCTTAAGGAAAATTGATATTATATCAATACTTTTTGAATGCAAATCAAATGTTATATTTAACTATAACCCTATTTGGTGTTATTAGGTTGCTCATTCAAGAGATCCTTGATTTCATTCATGATAAAGACCAATTGTTAAAATTAAAATAAACAAAATTCTTGTAATTATTCAAACTAAAATATTTGATTTGAATGTAATGATTGTTATAGGTAAGATTAGTGCAATTTCTACATCAAAAATTAAAAAAATAATAGCAATTAGAAAGAATCGTAGAGAGAAAGGTAAACGTGATGATCTAATAGGATCAAACCCACATTCAAAAGGGGAATTTTTTTCCCGATCTTCAATATTTTTTTTTGATAAAAAATTAGTTAATATTATTACAATTATAGAAATTGTTAAGATAATAATAGATATAATTCTTATAATTTGAATTATTTATTCTAAGAATTAGACTTTTTAATTGGAAATCAAATGTACTTATTATACTAAATAAATTTATCTACCTCATCAATAAATTGAAACATATAAAAATAATCATACTACATCAACAAAGTGTCAATATCAAGCAGCTGCTTCAAAACCAAAGTGATGACTAGAAGTGAAATGTATAAATAATATACGTAGTAAGCAGGTAATAAGGAATGTAGTTCCAATAATTACATGTAAACCATGAAATCCTGTTGCTACAAAGAAAGTGGATCCAAATACTGAATCTGTAATAGTAAAAGGTGCTTCATAATATTCATAAGCTTGTAAAGCGGTAAAGTATAAACCTAAAATAATAGTAAATCTTAAACCTTGAATTGCTTGATTATAATTATTTTCTAGTAATCTATGATGACTTCATGTAATTGTAATTCCTGATGCTAATAAAATTGTTGTATTTAATAAAGGTACTTGTAATGCATTAAAGGGAATGATTCCTAAAGGAGGTCATAAAGATCCTAATTCAACGGCAGGTGCTAGTCTTCTGTGGTAAAAGGTTCAGAAGAATGAAATAAAAAAAAAGACTTCTGAAACAATAAATAAAATTATTCCTCATCGAAGACCAGTTATTACAATTTTAGTATGACATCCTTGAAAGGTACTTTCTCGTACAACATCTCGCCACCATTGGATAGTGCAGATTGTTAAGATTATTATTCCTATAAATATTAAATTTTCATTAAATTCATATGAAAATTTAATGAATCCTGTTATTGCAATTATAATTCTTGAGGCTGCAATGATAGGTCAAGGTCTATAAGTGACTAGATGATAGGGGTGATTAACATGTATTGACATTATTAATTAACTTCTCTAGAATATAAAGTTCTAAGAACTGTAAAGACATAAGATTGGATAATTGCTACGGCAGATTCTAAAGTTAATAGTAAAATTTGTGTAATGATTAATAAAGGTAAAATAGAAAATATAATAGTACTACCTGTATTACCTAGTAGTGTTATTAAGAGATGACCGGCAATTATATTAGCTGCTAATCGGATTGCTAGAGTTCCAGGACGAATAATATTACTAATTGATTCAATACATACTATAAATGGTATTAATATACCAGGAGTTCCTTGGGGAACAAGATGGGCAAATATGTGTTTTGTGTTGTTAATTCATCCAAAAATTATAAATCTTAATCATAAAGGTAAAGCTAATGAAAATGTTATAACTATATGACTTGTTCTAGTAAAAATGTAAGGAAATAATCCTATAAAATTGTTATATAAAATAATTGAAAAAATAGAAATAAAAATGAAAGTGGATCCTTTATTAATTTTTTTCTTTCCAATCAGTAATTTGAATTCTTCATGGAGTTTTTGGATAATTAAACTTCAAATTATTATTATTCGAGAGGGAATTAATCATATAGAAATTGGAATTAAAGTTAAACCAATAAATGTTCTTATTCAATTAATAGAAAAATTTATAATATTAGATGATGGATCAAAAACTGAAAATAAGTTAGTTATCATTTTCAAGTTATAATTTTTATAAATATTTTAGGTTTAATTTTGGATGGGTTTTTGTTAATGAAAATATAATAATTTATAATATTAAATAAAATTATTAGAATTGAAAAAAATATAAATAATATTAATCAATTTAAGGGCATTATTTGAGGAATTAAGATGTATTAATATTTAATAATTTTAGTATGACATACTAATGTTATGTTTTAACTAACTTCTTGTCATCAGAAGTAATTGCTATATTACTATAATCTGGTTTAAGAGACCATTACTTGCTTTTCAGTCATCTGATGAATCGGAAATTGATTCAATTCAATTTAGAAAATCAATTGTTGAGGTGCTTTCAATTACGATTGGTATAAAACTATGATTAGCCCCACAGATTTCAGAACATTGTCCATAGAATACTCCAGGACGGTTAAATCAAAAAGTTGCTTGATTTATTCGTCCTGGAGTGGCATCAGCTTTAATTCCTACTCTTGGAATAGTTCATGAATGGATTACATCTTCGGATGTAATTAATATTCGCGTTAATGTATTTATTGGTAATGTTGTTCGGTTATCTACTTCTAGTGATCGAATATTATAAATATTTAATTCATCTTGGGGAATTATGTATGAATCAAATTCAACGTTAATAAAATCAGAATATTCATAACTTCAGTATCATTGATGTCCAATAGTTTTTAATGTTAATAAGGGATTAGAATTTTCATCAAGAAGATATAAAATTCGAAGGGAAGGAAAGGCAATAAATACTAAAATTATGGCTGGTAAAATTGTTCAAAGAATTTCTAAATATTGTCCATCTATAATATGTCGATCTATAAATTTATTTATTATTAATGATAAAATTATATATCCAACCGAAATGACAATTATAGTAATAATAAATATTGAATGGTCATGAAAATATATAAGTTGTTCTATTAAAGGTGAGGCGCTGTCTTGTATACCTAAACTTGCATATGTGGACATGGTTCTAAAAAAAGTAATAAACTTTATATGTGGAACTTAAGACCACTGCACTTATTTCTGCCATATTAGAAAGTATATTTATTACTTAGTAATAATGGTTAATTCATTATATGTGTGTTCTGCTGGAGGAAAGTTATGTATTCATTCAATTGATCTATTTATTTGAGAGGAGAAAAGTACTAATCGGTTAGTAATTATGCTTTCTCATAAGATGAAGATAAATATTAATACTGCGATAAGTGAAATTATAGATCCACTTGTTGAAAGAATATTTCATGAAGTGTAAGCATCAGGATAATCTGAATATCGTCGAGGTATTCCCGCTAACCCTAAAAAGTGTTGGGGGAAAAATGTTAAATTTACACCAACAAATATAACTAAAAATTGACTTTTTAATCAAATTGGGTTTAAAGATAGACCAGTGAATAAAGGATATCAATGAATAAATCCAGCTATAATAGCAAAAACTGCTCCTATAGATAAGACATAATGAAAATGAGCTACTACATAATAAGTGTCATGTAAAATAATATCAATAGCTGAATTAGCTAAAATTACACCTGTTAAACCCCCTACTGTAAATAAGAAAATAAACCCTAAAGCTCATATTGATGCAGGAGTATTAATAATTTTTGATCCATGTATTGTTGCAAGTCAACTAAAAATTTTAATTCCTGTTGGTACAGCAATAATTATAGTAGCTCCTGTAAAATATGCTCGTGTATCTACATCTATTCCAACTGTAAATATATGATGTGCTCATACAACAAATCCTAGAAAACCAATGGCTGATATAGCTCAAATTATTCCGTAATTTCCAAATGCTTCTTTTTTTCCTCTTTCATGTGAGATAACATGTGAAATTATTCCAAATCCAGGAAGAATTAAAATATATACTTCAGGATGTCCAAAAAATCAGAATAGGTGTTGATAAAGAATTGGATCACCCCCTCCTGCTGGATCAAAAAAGGATGTATTAAGATTTCGATCTGTTAAAAGTATAGTAATAGCTCCAGCTAAGACTGGTAGGGATAATAATAGTAAGATAGCAGTAATTCCTACGGATCAAACAAATAAAGGTGTTTGAGTTTGATTTATGTAAATTGGTTTTATATTGATTATAGTAGTAATGAAATTAACAGCTCCTATAATTCTAGATATTCCTGCAAGATGTAATGAAAAAATAGTTAAATCAACAGCAGGGCCAGCATGTGCAATTCTTGTTGAAAGAGGGGGATAAACTGTTCATCCTGTTCCGGCCCCTCTTTCAACTATACTTCCAATAATTAAAAGTAAAATTGATGGAGGTAGAAGTCAAAATCTTATGTTATTTATTCGTGGAAAAGCTATATCAGGTGCCCCTAATATTAAGGGAACTAATCAATTACCAAATCCACCAATTATAATGGGTATTACTATAAAGAAAATTATAATGAAGGCATGAGCTGTAACAATAACGTTATAAATTTGATCATCTCCAATTAGTGATCCAGGTTGACCTAATTCAGTTCGAATTAAAATTCTTAATGATGTTCCTAATATACTTGCTCAAGCTCCAAAAATGAAGTATAATGTTCCAATGTCTTTATGATTTGTTGAGAATAATCATCGTTGCAATGATGATGGTAAAATGACTGAGGTTGAAAGTGATAAATTGTAAATTTATTTAGGAGAATTTCTCTTTTACCAAGTTAAATTGGTTTTATATTCATAAAATGATATTAGAATGCAATTCTGAAGGTGTAATCATACTAAGACTTAAAGAATTATTCCTTTATTTATAACTTTGAAGGATATTAGTTTGTTTAACTTAAAGTCTTAATAAATAAGAAGGGCTAAGGTACAAACTAATATTCCGGATAATAGCATACTTAATGAAAATATAATAATTTTTGAATGGTTGTATTTGTAATGATTTATGGTAATTCAGATGTTTTCTATATTTGTAATTGTTAATGTTGTGAATATTATTCGCATATAGTAGTATAAAGTGAGAAGAGATGATATAATTAAGATAATTGCTGTTAAGGTTATAAAATTTTGAATTATAAATTGAATAGTAATTCATTTAGGAAAAAACCCTAAAAATGGAGGTAAACCTCCTAGTGATAATATTGAAATGAAAAGTATAAACTTGATAAATTTTTTGTTGTTTAATGTATTAAATGTTTGTGAAATGAAAGATAGATTAGTTGTTGCTGTTAATACAATAATAACAATAATATTGATTATGTAAATGGAAAAATATATTAACCAAAGGTTTAACCCTATAGTTATTGTTGTTAATATTCATCTAATATGATTAATAGATGAAAATGAAAGGATTTTACGTAAAGAAATTTGGTTAAAACCACCAATTGCCCCAGTAATGGCAGAAAAAGTAATTATTAAATGAGTAAAAAATCTACTAGTTAATACATATGAAATTAATATTAATGGGGCAATTTTTTGAATTGATAAAATGATAAAGCAATTTATTCAAGATAAACCCTCTATTACTGAAGGTAATCATCAATGTAATGGGGCACATGCAATTTTTATTAAAAGGGGAATTGAAATTAGGTTATTTCAATCTATATTTTTAATAAAAAAAAATATTTCATGGGTATTAATTTTTAAAAGAATTATGAATAATAAGGTGGCAGATGCAACAGCTTGAATTAAAAAATATTTTAAAGAAGCTTCTGTTGAGAACATGTTTATGTTGGAAGATAACAAAGGAATGAAGGAGAGTAAATTAATTTCTAATCCTATTCATGCTCCTATTCATGAATTGGCGCATAAAGAAATTAATACACCTCTAATTAATGTTATTAAAAAGAGGATTTTTATCGAATTATTGGGCATTAGAAAAGAGAGATTACCTCTATATCTGGGGTATGAACCCATTAGCTTAAATTTAGCTTACTTTTCTACATTTTGGTGTAAGGCGCACAAAAATTTTTGATATTTTAAGATTACAGTTTAATTCTGTTAAATGTAAAGTTATAGTAAAAGTAAATAAATACATTATTTATCCTATCACGATAACCCTTTTAAATCAGGCATTTTACT